CTATTATTTATATGATATGAAAGATGAATCATAAATAGAGTACTAAAATCGCGTTTGGAATGAACCAAAAAACTTGTTTTTTTTAGTACGGTAATAAAACTTGATAAGACCAACCAATGGGTTAGGTTTCGCTACAAGAAAAAGGTTTCTTTTCTTTTTTGTTCTATTTTTTAGTAAAACTACACAATGAAAAATAGCACAAAGTGGTAGATTCCACAGAATTGTGAACGATCAACATAACATAATAGACCTCTAATAATTCATTAGTTAATTTAGTTAATGAAAGAATCACACATTATCAAACAATTTTACAGACAAAATGTCCAAATCCCACTAAACCTTTAGAATCTATAAGACTATAAGAAGGGATTTGATGGATTTAGGGATAATGAATGAGCCCCACATTATCTTTGAAAAAAATTGAAAGAATATTTTAGGTTTCTTGTTCCGCCATTAGTACATTAGTAAAAAGGTTTCTACAAATACTCAAGATCAAAAAAAGAAGAGGTCCTAGATCCATGCGACTTAAGATTGGATTTACTTTGTTCAGGTTGAAGTGACAGGATTATGTCATGATTTTACTAAATTGACTGGGATTGGGTATACCAAAGAAAAAAAAAATGTATCACTAACTATTTTATCATAAACAGGAAAAGAGGAAAAATATCATATGTAATTCATTCATGAAAGTGGATGAAGAGAGATGGGTATTTCTTTTAAAAATACCAATTAGGTCCGTTGGGTTAGAATGAATTATTGTGTTTCTTTGATTGTTCCTACTACTACTAAAATTTAGATATAAAACAAAAAGGGAATATATTAGGGCTATACGGACTCGAACCGTAGACTTTCTCGGTAAAACAGATAAAACTTTTTTTATCGAAATGATTTAAACTGTTTCAAAGACCCAACATGCATTTTGTTGCATTGGGCTCTTTCATTAACTGATGTAAAGATCAGTTAGTCCACCATATTTTTTCTTTACATCTTTACAGGAAGAGAGATGGGATAATGAGATGGTTCCATGTGCTCTTGTTCATTATTTGTATCCTGATATAGGAGCAATACCAAAGTTTTTCAAAGAAGGGTGACCTTGATTTAGGTCTGCCTTCGGCCTAGATCAACCTAAACGAAATGGAGTCTCTATCGCTCCGCTGCAAGAGTCAAATATGAGACTTCATACACCTCAAAGCTCATAGGACGAAAAGAGATTCTTTTGAGATCTTTAGACTCATTATGCCTGGCATTGAATGGAATGAGCATTTACCTTACAATGGCAGGTTCTTTTTTATTTGGCACTGGAATTCGCACCCGAATTGGATCAAACCAAATAGTTGTCAGGCTATTTTTTTCTTGTTCTCTCAAATCTAGGGAGTAAGACATCAACTTATAAAAAAAAAGAAATTATGGTCATTGCATAATTGGCTTCCTTGAAAAGCATTGGCGCACGTGTAAACGAGGTGCTCTACCTAACTGAGCTATAGCCCTTGTTAGAACTATTTTAACATAGAGAGATTTTCTTGTCAAGAAGGGTATCCCAAAATTCCACATGATAACTCTCGGATCTGTTTACGTTTGCGCGTAAAAGATTTATATTGCTTAAAAAAACTATTTTACCTATAATCCATCAAAGTGATGGAGATCTTTTTTGTAGTGATAAATAACCTACTTAACTCAGTGGTTAGAGTATTGCTTTCATACGGCGGGAGTCATTGGTTCAAATCCAATAGTAGGTAGAACTTATTAGATACCGGATTCCATGGTATCTAATAAGTTTTTCTACCCATACTCTTTTTGTCGTTCTATAATCAGATTAGACTTCATTGTGTTCATTTTGTGGAATAAAGATGTAGTGTATAGGGTATAATAAAGAACTCTTTTGATTTTTTTTTGAATGTATCGATGACTACTAAGAGGAAATTGCATTTACAGCCTCTACTCGCGTCCTAGCTCGTCTGAGAGCTAGATTTGACTCAATTGCTTGTCTCTTACCCTCAGCTCTACTCAAGTTAGCTTCAGCTATTTCAAGAGTTTGTTGAGCTTCTTGTGGATCAATGTCAGTACTAATTTCCGCATCATTTCCTAAAATGGTGATCTCATTATTACTTATTCTAGCGAAACCGCCCATAAGAGCCACCGTTAACCATTGGTCGTTTAGTCGTATTCTCAAAAGGCCTATATCTACAGCCGCGGCAATAGGGGCATGATTTGGTAATACGCCAATTTGTCCACTATTAGTAGATAAAATAATCTCTTTCACTTCGGAATCCCAAATCATTCGATTTGGAGTCAGTACACAAAGATTTAAGGTCATTTCTTCGATTTGCTCTCTTCTTCTAAGTTCATAGCTTTCGCGGCAGCTTCATCGATGTTTCCCACCAAATAAAAGGCCTGCTCAGGAAGACCGTCTAATTCTCCGGAAAGGATGAATTGAAACCCCCTTATTGTTTCTGCAAGACCAACATATTTCCCTGGAGAACCAGTAAATACTTCTGCAACAAAGAAGGGTTGTGATAAGAAACGCTCAATCTTTCGTGCTCTTGCTACAGTTAAACGATCTTCTTCGGATAATTCGTCTAACCCAAGGATAGCTATAATGTCCTGAAGTTCTTTGTAACGTTGTGAAGTTTGCTTAACCCTTTGCGCAGTTTCATAATGTTCCTCGCCAACTATCCGAGGTTGTAACATAGTTGACGTAGAATCCAAGGGATCTACTGCTGGATAAATACCTTTAGCAGCTAATCCTCTTGATAATACGGTAGTAGCATCTAAATGTGCAAATGTCGTGGCAGGAGCAGGGTCGGTTAAATCATCCGCAGGTACATAAACTGCTTGGATCGATGTTATAGATCCTTCTTTGGTAGAAGTAATTCTTTCTTGCAAAGAACCCATTTCGGTACTAAGGGTAGGTTGATAACCCACTGCAGAAGGCATTCTACCTAATAAGGCAGATACTTCGGACCCTGCTTGAACGAAACGAAATATATTGTCAATAAATAGAAGTACGTCTTGCTCATTAACATCCCGGAAATATTCCGCCATGGTCAAGGCAGTCAAGCCAACTCTCATACGAGCTCCTGGCGGTTCATTCATTTGACCATAGACTAGAGCCACTTTGGATTCTGCGATATTTTTTTCATTAATCACCCCGGATTCTTTCATTTCCATGTAGAGATCATTTCCTTCACGAGTACGTTCACCTACTCCGCCAAATACGGATACGCCTCCATGAGCTTTGGCAATGTTGTTGATCAATTCCATGATGAGTACTGTTTTACCCACTCCAGCTCCCCCAAATAGTCCTATTTTTCCTCCACGGCGATAGGGGGCTAAAAGATCCACCACTTTAATTCCTGTTTCAAAGATTGATAATTTTGTATCTAACTGTATGAAGGCGGGTGCAGATCTATGAATGGGAGATGTTGTGCGAATATCGACAGGACCTAAATTATCAACAGGCTCTCCAATAACGTTGAAAATTCGTCCGAGAGTAGCTCCGCCGACTGGAACCCTTAGAGGAGCTCCTGTGTCAATCACTTTCATTCCTCTCATCAGACCATCTGTAGCACTCATAGCTACAGCTCTCACTCGATTATTTCCTAATAATTGTTGTACCTCACAAGTTACATTAATTTGCTGACCAACAGTATCTCGACTCTTAATTACCAAAGCATTGTAAATATTAGGCATCTTGCCCGGTGGAAAAATGACATCCAGTACCGGGCCAATAATTTGAGCGATACGCCCTAAGTTTTGTTCTTCAAGTGTAGAAACCACAGGATCAGAAGTAGTGGGATTGCTTCTCATAATCATAAATCATAATAAATATGTCGAAATTCTTTTTTGAAAAGTACTGAATCAAAAATAAATATCCGATAGCAAGTTGATCGGTTAATTCCTTAAGAAATAAATGGGAGTTAGCATTCGATTGTGTTGGTACCACCCAATCAAATCCAATTCAATCCTTTATTCAGTGAATCAGTCAATTTTGAATTTTTTTTTGTGCACCTATTCTTCTTTATATACCATATCTGTTCCCTTTTCTAGATGAATAATTCCTCTTTTCACATTTCACATCTAGGATTTACATATACAACATCTATTACTGTCAAGAGGGGGTTCCTCTATTATTTCTTTTTCTTTCTTTTCTTTATTTTTCTCTATGATATTATATGATATGTGATATATATATCTATTTCTTTCTATTTCTAATAGATTCTATTATTACATATATCTCTTTTCTTTATCTATCTTCATTATTCATGAAATTCATTTTTTTTTTTTTTTTTTTTTTTTTTTGATATTCTATAGAATATTCATTTTCATAATGAAGATAAAAAAAGAATTTAAGAAGGTGATCAATTCCATTAGAAATCAAAAATTTCAAAACGAAGATTGGGTTGCGCCATATATATCAAAGAGTATAAAATAACGATGTATTTGGTGAATCAAATACATGGTCCAATAACGAAACCTTTTCCAATTTTTATTATTCATTAGTTGAGTTGAATATTTCTTGAATTGAAAAGGTTTTTGGAAAAGGTTTCATTCACGCCCAATCCATATCGAGTAGACCTTGTTGTTGTGAGAATTCTTAATTCATGAGTTGTAGGGAGGGACTTATGTCACCACAAACAGAAACTAAAGCAAGCGTTGGATTTAAAGCTGGTGTTAAAGATTACAAGTTGACTTATTATACTCCTGACTACGAAACCAAAGATACGGATATCTTGGCAGCATTCCGAGTAACTCCTCAACCGGGAGTTCCTCCTGAAGAAGCGGGCGCTGCGGTAGCAGCCGAATCTTCTACTGGCACATGGACAAGTGTGTGGACTGATGGACTTACCAGTCTTGATCGTTACAAAGGACGATGCTACCACATTGAGGCTGTTATTGGGGAGGAAAATCAATATATTGCTTATGTAGCTTATCCTTTAGACCTTTTTGAAGAAGGTTCTGTTACTAACATGTTTACTTCCATTGTGGGTAATGTTTTTGGTTTCAAAGCCCTGCGAGCTCTACGCCTAGAAGATCTGCGAATTCCCACTTCTTATTCCAAAACTTTCCAAGGTCCGCCTCATGGCATCCAAGTTGAAAGAGATAAATTAAACAAGTATGGTCGTCCCCTATTGGGATGTACTATTAAACCAAAATTGGGATTATCCGCAAAAAACTACGGCAGAGCGGTTTATGAATGTCTACGGGGTGGACTTGATTTTACTAAGGATGATGAAAACGTAAACTCACAACCATTTATGCGTTGGAGAGATCGTTTCTTATTTTGTGCCGAATCTCTTTATAAAGCGCAAGCTGAAACGGGTGAAATCAAAGGACATTACTTGAATGCAACTGCGGGTACATGTGAAGAAATGATGAAAAGAGCGGTGTTTGCCCGAGAATTGGGAGTTCCCATCGTAATGCACGACTACTTAACTGGGGGATTCACCGCAAATACTAGCTTGGCTCATTATTGCCGCGACAACGGTCTACTTCTTCACATCCATCGCGCAATGCATGCAGTTATTGATAGACAGAAAAATCATGGTATGCATTTTCGTGTACTAGCTAAAGCATTACGTATGTCTGGTGGAGATCATATTCACGCTGGTACAGTAGTAGGTAAACTGGAGGGTGAACGTGAGATGACTTTGGGTTTTGTTGATTTATTACGTGATGATTTTATTGAAAAAGATCGAAGTCGTGGTATTTTTTTCACTCAAGACTGGGTCTCTATGCCAGGTGTTCTGCCCGTGGCTTCAGGGGGTATTCATGTTTGGCATATGCCTGCCCTAACCGAAATCTTTGGGGATGATTCCGTACTACAGTTTGGTGGAGGAACTTTAGGACACCCTTGGGGAAATGCACCTGGTGCAGTAGCTAATCGGGTGGCTTCGGAAGCATGTGTACAAGCTCGTAATGAGGGACGTGATCTTGCTCGTGAAGGTAATGATATTATTCGTGAAGCTAGCAAATGGAGCCCTGAGCTAGCCGCTGCTTGTGAAGTATGGAAAGCGATAAAATTTGAATATGAACCAGTTGATAAGCTAGATATATAGACAAAAGAAGCACGTATAATTAAGCAATTACTGTTTGTTCTCCTAATTGATTGCAATGAAACTTGGCCCAATCTTTTTTTTAGGAAAAGATTGGGTCGAATAAAGAATGAACATTTTATACCAATCCTATACTATGAGGATCTTTGTGTATTTGCATATATCTTTCATATGTACAGAGTACAGACCTTACCATATATACCATATAAAAGTATATGCAAAATTGAAAGATAAGATTGAAGACTTAAAAACTTCTATTCTTTTCTTTATTGTAGGAGACATAGACTTAATTATGGATCCTTTAAATTGGATTGGTGGATCATTTTAGATTCTTTAGTTTCAATCAAGCCAAGGGAAGGATTCTTTCTACCCCCCATACTCTATATTGTCTTTTTCGTCATTTTCTTATTTGACTCTATAACACGAGATTCTACGAGAATACATTTTTCATGTAAGGGAAAAAACAACTATGTATCTTTTTGATGATAATTTATAGTTTTAAATGAGAGAAACCTGTCTTTATATTTTTTTGAGGAAAAGATTCTATCATAATCACAATAAGAATAGATATTGAAATGATTCATCGGATTACCCAAAAGGAGAATTCTTTCTTTTCAAGACTCGCTGATTTTTCATTAACAATCTTAATGATTGGATCATATACTTCTTTTGAATTAGGATGAGAAATCAAAATAAAAAAAAGAAATAGTAAAATTATTTTCTTCATAAAATGGCTATTCATCTATTAGTATTAGGTTTTTATCAAATAGGGGGCAGAAAGGCTCTATGGAAAAATGTTGGTTCAATTCGATGTTGTCTAACAAGAAGTTAGAACATAGGTGTGGACTAAGTAAATCAAAGGATAGTCTTGATGCTCTTGGACATACCGATGGAAGTGAAGAACCTATTCTAAATGATGCGGAGAACAATATTACTAGTTGGGACAGTTCTAGTTTAAGTAATAATAATTATCTCGATTATTTATTTGATAGCAGTAATATTTGGAGTTTGATCTCGGATGATACTTTTTTAGTTAGAAATAGTAATGGTGACAGTTATTCTGTATATTTTGATATTGAAAATCAGATTTTTGATATTGATATTGATAATGCTATTTCTTTTTTGAGTGAACTAGATCTTTTTTTTTCTAATTCTTTGAATAGTGAGTCTAATAGTAGCAATTACTACTCTTATTATTCTATATATGAGACTCAATCTAATTGGAATAATCACATTAATAGTTGCATTGACACTTATCTTAGTTTTGAAATCAATCTTAGTTTTGAAATCAGTATTAATAGTGACATTGACAGTGGTATCGATAGTTCCATTACTAGTTTAATTTATACGGAAAGTCCAAATAGTATTGAAAGTGAAAATTCAAGTATAAAAATTAGTAATAGTCCTTTCGATAGAATAGAAATATCTAATAATTTTGATATAAATACAAAATACAAACAGTTATGGGTTCAATGCGAGAATTGTTATGGATTAAATTATAAAAAATTCTTTAGGTCAAAAATGAATATTTGTGAACACTGCGGATATCATTTGAAAATGAGTAGTTCAGATAGAATAAAACTTTTGATTGATCCTGGCACTTGGGAGTCTATGGATGAAGATATGGTCTCTCTGGACCCCATTGAATTTCATTCAGAGGAGGAACCTTATATAGATCGCATCTCTTTTTATCAAAATAAAACAGGTTTAACTGAAGCTGTCCAAACGGGTGTAGGTAAACTAAATAGTATTCCCATAGCAATTGGAGTTATGGATTTTCAGTTTATGGGAGGTAGTATGGGATCCGTTGTAGGTGAGAAAATCACCCGTTTGATCGAGTATGCTACTAATCGATCTCTGCCTGTCATTATTGTGTGTGCTTCTGGAGGAGCACGCATGCAAGAAGGGAGTTTGAGCTTGATGCAAATGGCTAAAATATCTTCTGCTTCATATGATTATCAATCAAATAAAAAGTTATTTTATGTATCAATCCTTACATCTCCTACAACTGGCGGAGTTACAGCAAGTTTTGGTATGTTGGGAGATATCATTATTGCTGAACCTAATGCCTACATTGCGTTTGCGGGGAAAAGAGTCATTGAACAAACATTGAATAAGACAGTACCCGACGGTTTACAAGCGGCTGAGTATTTATTCCATAAGGGCTTATTTGACCCAATCGTACCACGTAATCTTTTAAAAGGTGTTCTGAATGAGTTATTTCAACTACATGGTTTCCTTCCCTTGAATAAAGATTAAAAAAAGATTTTAAAAAGGAAGTATAGCACTAGGTTCAGTTCTTTTTTTTATCGAAGAAACATTTAGTTCATTGTAATCAAAAAACAAAACTAAGAAGATGGTGTTTTCTTTGAGAACATCAATTATAAGTGTAGTAAGAGTTAGGAGTTTTGGACAATTACTTTTTGCCCCGGATATCTTTTTTATTCTACCTCGCTTGCTGATTAGAAAAAATAATACCTCTATTTACAAGAGAAAAAATAATTTCTTTCTACTTCCGAGAAATACGTGAAATCAAAAGAATTTTATCCGTCCTTTTTACATATTTATTCATATATGGAAATATAGAAATTCTTTTGATTTCACGAGAACCCCCGTTTTTCACTAGAAATTCCTGTTTGTTGGATAAGATGAATTAAAGTCGCGAATTCATAAGAAAGGATAGAAAGAAGATAAGGATGGGAGAAGAATAATAAAATTTATGAAAGTGGATTTTCCTACATATTCGTGTAGAAAGAGGAATAGGTATATTCTATATTCTTTGCACTTATTTCTTATTATTTCTTTCATATTTTATCTAATAGATAGACTTATAATAATATCTATTTATAATTAAAATAGGTACAAATATTAAATCAAGGTACCCATTCTATGATCTATTTGAACTTTCCCTCTATTTTTGTTCCTTTAGTGGGCCTAGTCTTTCCGGCAATTGCAATGGCTTCTTTATCTCTTTATGTCCAAAGAAATAAGATTGTCTAAATATGATGGGACTAAATCTCGTCACAACACTGGATCATCATACAGATACTTTTTAATGTAATATAGCAGGATATACAATATGTGGCCTTTCCGAAAACAAACGGAAGAGTTGTTATGTATGCCATGCATAATATACGCATTAATGCATATATATGCGGTTATAGCTTAATCGTTTAAAGAATGAAATTCAAAATGAGGAGCAAAATTTTTTTTTGAAAACCTTTGAAATAGAAACTCAATGTATCTAACCAATTCTTTCTAACGGTTTCTGTCAGAATACTGCTAGTTGATGAAAGTTACTTCGGGATCAAGTAAGAAAAGTGAAGTCAAATCCATTTGGGTTATTCTCTCAATTCCAATCGAATGCAACTGGATCTAGTATAGTATGAACTGGCGATCAGAACATATATGGATAGAACTTATACCGGGGTCTCAAAAAATAAGTAATTTTTGCTGGGCCTTTATCCTTTTTTTAGGTTCACTAGGATTCTTAGTGGTTGGAACTTCCAGTTATCTTGGTAGAAATCTTATATCCGTATTTCCGTATCAGCAAATTCTTTTTTTCCCACAAGGGATCGTGATGTCTTTTTATGGGATCGCGGGTCTATTCATTAGTTCTTATTTGTGGTGCACAATTTTATGGAATGTAGGTAGTGGTTATGACCGATTCGATAGAAAAAAAGGGATAATGCGCCTTTTTCGTTGGGGATTTCCTGGAAGAAATCGTCGCATCTTTCTTCGTTTCTTTCTGAAAGATATCCAATCAATTAGAATAGAGGCGAGAGAGGGTCTTTTTCCTCGTCGTGTCCTTTATATGGAAATCCGGGGTCAGGGAGCCATTCCCTTGACTCGTACTGATGAGAATTTGACTCCACGAGAAATTGAAAAAAAAGCTGCAGAATTGGCCTATTTCTTGCGTATACCAATTGAAGTATTTTGAAATGAACTGAGAAGAAATCTCAGCATGAGAAAAGGAACTTACTCATTATCTTTTTAAAATCTTTTTAAAAAAACTTAAGCTTCTTCAAAATGTTCATTCCAGAAAAAGATGCTATATTCTATTTACTCGTTCCGTTGAGGCAGCAATCCATATACATTATACAATATACATTATACATCTCCAAGCAGGAGGACGTAAATGGAAGAATTCTCAGAAAATAGAATAGAACTAATCAAATATCTTAAGAAGAATCTAAACTATTTGTACACAAAAACTCTTTTGTATACGCATACGCATGGCGTCCAGCTTCATTATTTTATACTAGTAAAAGGTATAATAAGTCTAGATTCATAAAATATCCTAACATGTCTTTTGTTTTCTTAACACATAATTCCTATTTTTAGGCTCCCCTTTTTTAATTGATACCCTATCCCCGTGTTGCGATTAGCCAGTGAAATCTTTCGAATTCAAAATAAAAGAATTAAAGGATCCGGTAGGATTCGTCTTGAAATCCAAATAGGAAATGGGTTTTTCGAGTCTTCATCGAAATGAAGATTAAATCGGTTCCAATTTGACTAATAGAGATCTCTGGAATCTGGAAAAATTTTTGACTTCTTTTTTTTTTCATTCGAAAGGGCCTTTCTTTATATGTTCTATTCCATATCCAAAGACTCAATTATTATACAAAAACAAAAATAGGAAAAGATCCATGGGTTCGATACTTTGTTCTTCTTAGAGTTCTAGAACCAGTGCTTCATAAAAATCTCGGATAGAATCGACGAATGAAAAAGGTTCATTAACAATTCACATCACAGATACAGAATGAAAAAAAAGAAAGCATTTGCTTCCCTCCTATATCTTGTGTCTATACTCTTTTTGCCCTGGTGGGTTTCTCTCTCATTTCATAAATGTCTAGAAACTTGGGTTATTAATTGGTGGAATACCAGGCAATCTGAAATCATTTTTAATGATATTCAAGAGAAAAATGTTCTAGATAAATTTATGGAATTAGAAGAACTATTCCTGTTGGACGAGATAATAAAGGAATACTCGGAAACACATATGCAAAGGCTTCGTATAGGAATGCACAAGGAAACGATACAATTGGTCAAAAGACACAATGAATCTCATTTTCATATCATCTTGGAGTTCTCCACAAATCTAATCTGTTTTGCTGTTCTAAGTGGTTTTTTTGTTCTGGGCAATGAAAAACTTTTATTTCTGAATTCTTGGATTCAGGAATTTATTTCTAACTTAAGTGACACAATCAAAGCTTTTTTGATTCTTTTAGTTACTGATTTATGGATCGGATTTCACTCGACCCATGGTTGGGAACTAATGATTGGTTCGATCTACAACGATTTTGGATTGGCTGAGAATGATCAGATTTTATCTGGTCTTGTTTCCACTTTTCCAGTGATTCTAGATACAATTGTGAAATATTGGATCTTCATTTTTTTAAATCGTGTATCTCCTTCCCTTGTAGTAATTTATCATTCAATGAATGAATGAAGAATTTCTTATATCTCTAGATCTCTTGATATCAATCAAATTATAATTTTTCTTCGTGTATAAAGAAATCATTTGAAATCTTACTTATTCTTTAGACTTCTATCTTTTCCTTTTTTAAATTCAAGGTATTCATACTCTATTCTATTAGTACAATTCTTTTAGTACAATCAATACAATGGCAAACTTTTGGATAGGGAATTATACTAGCTACCTATCAAATTTATTGTAGAAATTCCGGGATTAATGATTGGACCATGCAAAATAGAAATACTTTTCCTTGGGTAAAAGAACAGATGATTCGATCGATTTATGTATCGATCATGATATATGTAATAACTCGAGCATCTATTTCAAATGCATATCCTATTTTTGCGCAGCAAGGTTATGAAAATCCACGAGAAGCAACTGGGCGAATTGTATGTGCAAATTGTCATTTAGCTAATAAGTCCGTGGATATTGAAGTTCCCCAAGCTGTACTTCCAGATACTGTATTTGAAGCAGTTGTTCGAATTCCTTATGATATGCAACTGAAACAAGTTCTTGCTAATGGCAAAAAGGGAGCTTTGAATGTAGGAGCTGTTCTTATTTTACCCGAGGGCTTCGAATTAGCCCCCCCAGATCGTATTTCTTCTGAAATAAAAGAAAAGATGGGCAATCTTTCTTTTCAGTATTATCGTCCTAATCAAAGAAATATTCTTGTGATAGGCCCTGTTCCCGGTCAGAAATATAGTGAAATCGTCTTTCCTATTCTTTCCCCCGACCCTGCTGCGAAAAAAGACGTTCACTTCTTAAAATATCCAATATATGTTGGTGGGAACAGAGGCAGGGGTCAGATTTATCCTGATGGTAGCAAGAGTAATAATACAGTTTATAATGCTACATCAGCCGGTATAGTAAGCAAAATAATACGTAAAGAAAAGGGAGGATATGAAATAACCATAGTTGATGCATCAGATGGACGTCAAGTGGTTGATACTATACCTCCAGGACCAGAA